TATAATATAATATAATATAATATAAGGAGATGCCGGGCCTTGACCCCAAGTTCATCACCTTGCAGTAAAACATGGTGCACGTCCAGTAAAACAAGCTCAAAGGCGATTCAGACCTGAGCTGGTCCCGAGGATCGAAGCAGAAGTCAATAAGCTCATCGAAGCAGCCGCTCCCTTAGGAAGGTCAAGTATCCTACTTGGATTTACAGTATTGTTCCTGTGAAGAAGAAGAATAGACAGATCCGAGTGTGTGTCGACTTTAGAGACCTCAACCACGCATGTCCTAAGGATGACTTTCCACTTCCTATAACAGATCTTATGGTCGATGCCACCACAGGGCATGAAGCTTTAACTTTCATGGATGGCTCTTCCGGATACAACCAAATTCGCATGGCACCGCGAGATGAAGAAATGACAGCTTTTCGCACGCCTAAGGGTATCTACTGTTACAAAGTAATGCCTTTCGGGTTGAAGAATGCTGGAGCGACGTACCAGAGAGCTATGCAAAAGATCTTCGACGACATATTGCATAAGAGCGTGGAGTGCTACGTTGATGATCTGGTGGTGAAGACGAAGAAAAGAGGAGATCACCTTCAAGACCTCAAAATGGTATTCGAGCTACTTCGAACAACTAAAGATGAACCCTTTGAACTTTTGGAGTTACATCCGGGAAATTCCTTGGGTTCATTGTGAGACACAGAGGAATTGAAATTGATCAAACCAAGATAGATGCGATAATGAAGATGCCTGAGCCAAGGAACATCCATGAACTAAGGAAAGTTGGCTTATCTCCGACGATTCATAGCCAATCTAGCCAGCCGTTGTCAGCCATTCAGTCATCTGATGAAGAAGGGGACTCCATTCGAATGGGATGAAGCCTGCGCTAATGCCTTCAAGAGCATCAAATCTTATCTTGTGAAGCCGCCCGTACTCGCAGCACCAATTCCGGGAAAGTCATTGATCCTATACATCGCAGCACAGGAACGTTCCGTCGGAGCTCTCTTAGCCCAAGAGAATGACCAAGGGAAGGAGAATGCGCTGTACTATTTGAGTAGGACGATGACGCCGTGCGAAGTCAACTACTCGCCGATTGAGAAGATGTGTCTGGCACTGATATTCGCAATTCAAAAATTGCGGCTTCATGCGCACGCAGTCGCCCTGATCTCCAAAGCTAATCCATTGAAGTACATCATGTCAAAGCCAGTTTGGTCGGATCGTCTAGCAAGATGGGCCTTACTACTTCAACAGTTTCAAATCTCCTACTTTTTCTTCCTTTGCTCGTGAAAAGTTTGGTGCTTTCGGTTCTGGTCTTGCATTCTTTCGTTCAGGTCACAACGATCTTTTCAAAACGAAAGAAAGGAAGACGTTAAGGCTAGAACGAACTACAGGTAGGAAAGAAAAGAACGAAAGGTACGAAGGAAGCAAAGAAAGCTTAACGTAAGGCTAGAACGTAAGGTAGTGAAGAAGTAAGCATTGAACGAATGGGAAGAACGTAAGCATAGGCAGTGAGCGCACTACTAGTCGTAGGGCGAGAACGATAGAAAGAAAAGAACTCCAGGCTATCACTATGCTCTCGCCGGAGCTTTCACTCAACAGTCTGGCAACTGCCTTTACTGGTCGAAAGAAGACTAGTTGCCCTTCTTCTCTTTGTCCAATCATTCCCTTTGATAAAGTCCCAGAGCCAATTCTTGCAAACAGCCTTTTTTTTGTCCTAACTGCGCATTTGAAGCTTCTTCTATCAAAGAGCTTGGGCATCTTTCGATGAGTAGGTCCGGAAAGAGAGTTAAGGCGATACCTCCCGCCGTCACTCCGCCTCTTTCTCTTTTTCATGTGAAGGGGGTGCTTTCCGTACAGGTAGTGACTAGACCACTTGCATATCGAACAGATTTCACCCTCAATGGAGTAAGTATGATATGACCTAGGAATAACCATAGTACCGAACTTGTATAATCAGTAGACTGTTAAGAGAATTATTTTATAGATCCTTTGGATCGCTGCGGCCTTTGCTCGTTCCCAAAAGAGTCAACCTTATGTTGTCTGTTATCCACACTAGACCAAGATATTCACTCAATCACAGTAGTTAGGCACTGCTGTTGAGAGCATGAATATGAAGTGAACTGCTATATAAAGAATATCCTATGTACACTGTGCCAATGAGGTTGCCTCTTTGGACACACCTAATCTAGAAGTATTTAAGTAAACGTAAAACTTTAATGATAAGAAGCTCAGATGCGCGAGGTTTTATTCCTCCACCCCTGTTTGCACAGAGGAAAGAGTTGGTGCCAAACAAAAAAAATCGATAAAATGCCAACAGACAGATCTTTGAGGGAGTGTTCGGAGCCTCGGCAAGGCGTCTTCCAATCGACACGTAGCAACCTAAATGTGTAGGATCCTCTTTCCGACGTCAGATCGCACACGGCCTGGCACGAACTCTCGTTCATCAACAACAAGACTAAAAATTTAAGTTGAAAGAAGGAGAGCCTTTCCCTCCTGGTCTAAAAGG